TCGCCAAATGTCTCTTCTATTACGAAGACCGCCGGGTCGCGAAGCTTATCCAGGAGATGTTTTTTATTTGCATTCACGACTTTTGGAAAGAGCCGCTAAATCAGGTTCGCGTTTAGGTGAAGGAAGTATGACTGCTTTACCAATAGTTGAGACCCAATCGGGAGATGTTTCAGCTTATATTCCTACTAATGTAATCTCAATTACAGATGGCCAAATTTTCTTATCCGCCGATTTATTCAATGCTGGAATCAGACCTGCCATTAACGTGGGGATTTCCGTCTCCAGAGTAGGATCTGCCGCTCAAATTAAAGCCATGAAACAAGTAGCCGGCAAACTAAAATTAGAATTGGCACAATTCGCAGAATTAGAAGCCTTTGCACAATTCGCGTCTGATCTCGATAAAGCTACTCAGAATCAATTGGCAAGAGGTCAACGATTACGCGAGTTGCTCAAACAATCTCAATCATCCCCTCTCACGGTGGAAGAACAGGTAATGACTATTTATACTGGAACGAATGGTTATCTTGATTCATTAGAAATTGGACAGGTAAAGAAATTTCTCGTTGAGTTACGTACTTATTTAAAAACGAATAAACCGCAGTTCCAAGAAATCATATCTTCTACCAAGATATTCAATGAGGAAGCGGAAGCCCTTTTGAAAGACGCTATTCAAGAACAAATGGAACGCTTTCTACTTCAGGAACAGGTATAAAGAAATTCCTTTAAATAACTTTCTAATTTTATAGAAATAATTATTTCTATAATCTAATCTTTTATTTTATTATATATTTTTTATATTAATAATTTTATAGTAATAAAAAATTATTATTAAGAATAAATATATAAATAAATATATAAATAAGTATAAGGGTCTCTTGTTCAAATCATTCAAAATACCTAGTTAGTAGAAAAGAAATATATGGAAATCCGTCGCGTCCAATAGGATTTGAACCTATACTAAAGGTTTAGAAGACCTCTGTCCTATCCATTAGACAATGGACGCTTTTTTCTTAGTTTTGTTTTCACATCTCTTGGTCAGAAAAAAGACCATTGAGAGAATTCCAGGAATTGCGCATTCAATTCAATGATACATTCATTATCATTATATTAATAATTACATTAAATTAGATTCATTACATGAATAATTATAATTAGATCCTCTATATTATAGATTATTTAATATAGAATTTAAATAATATAATATTTTATAATAGATAAAAACTATAACTTTTACTATTAAACATATTCTAAATAGAATATAGAATTTTAGAAATATAGAGAATAAATTAATATATATAATATAGAGATATAAGCGGGTAGCGGGAATCGAACCCGCATCGTTAGCTTGGAAGGCTAGGGGTTATAGTCGACGTTGAGTCATCGTTTTTAACGTCTCTAATTCAAAACCGAACGTGAAACTTTGGTTTCATTCGGCTCCTTTATGAAAGATGGACAAATTTCACATATGTCAGATGTGAACTAAATTACAAAAAAAAAGAAAAGAAATTTCGGCCCATAACATCTATGTCAGCTTTTCTGTTTGAATGCATTCAAAACAAAACCCGCTTTATAGATGATCCCTATAGAACAGGGGGGGTTAGAACCACCCTTCTAGTTACTTCGTTCTCTATTTCTATTTGAAAGAATCCTTAGGAAAAGGATTTTGTTTCCACCGAGCTAAAACAATATAATATGTCGATGTCTCTAGTAAACCAAAGCCATTAGTTAATAGCTGTTTTGCTTCAATCTCTTTTATACAAATCATAAATTGAAGATTTAGTTACGATTAGAAATACTCCCTTCTCTATTTATCCATGGACCCCTTACTCATACTTATTCAATTGGAAATATTGATCCAATTCAAAAACCAATTATGTTTCGTAATTTCATAATCCAATTTTGTTTTTTCCAATTTCTAATTGACTCTTTTGGATACAAATCACGAGAATGTCTATTCTTCCTCGAATCTTTCATTGAGAGGTAAAAGATTAAATCCTTTTAAGAAATAAAGTTTTTGATCGGAATATTAATTAAACCGAAGGACCCCTTAACCATTTAAGGGATTAATAGAACGAATCGCACTTTTACCACTAAACTATACCCGCTACAATGTGATTATTGTATATAAATGGATCTTTTGTCGAACAAAAAAATGGGTCATAATTAAGACGATAGGATCAGAAAAGAATCATGAAAATTAGAGCGTTGATATGCTTTGGCCAAGGAGACTAATGGGATTGGGGAAAGAGGATTTATTTAAATAACTAAAAAAACACGCTTTTTTAGTTATTTAAATGAGATGGATACGTCTCGATAAAAAAAAGGCGTATGCCATAACATAAATTGTGCAAGAATAAAATAATTAAGAAATGACACTCGGATTCTATTCTGTATGATAGGAATAGAAATTGCCTTTATTATGATTGTTCTTGAAACAACAACAATCATTAATCATTTTTTTTTTTTTTTCAAATCAAATAAATCATTTTTTTCTATGATTCATTGGAACAAAAACGAAAGACCCGGCCCGGTCAGGACCGGGGGCCGGGCTGTGGAAGTAAAAGTAAAAAAGGATCTTGCAGACGAAAGCAAAGAGGTACTCTTTTTTTATTATTTATTTAATTTTAATTTATATATTTATTATTACTTTCTATTTACTATTTATTAATTCTATAATTTTTTTATATAAGAAATTCATTGCTATATAATTTATAGTTTATATAATATATAATATTCTTGGGGCATTAGGTGGTTATATATCTAAATTTATATTCATTGGAATAGTGGAGTTGAGATATCGCTTTCGAGCCCTTACTTTACCTAAATGAAATCACTGATTTTTATTTTCTATATTGTTTTTTCTATTTTTCTATGTCTCTATAATTAGATATCTATATAATAATTATATACTGAATAATAAAGAGGTATAAAGAGAGGGCCCTTTTTCAAGTCTTACTGTTTTTGTGTAATATAATCTAGTAATTATCCTTTTTATTTCAATTTGGGGAGATGGCTGAGTGGACTAAAGCGTCGGATTGCTAATCCGTTGTACGGGTTTTTCGTACCGAGGGTTCGAATCCCTCTCTTTCCGCTTTAGTGGATGACTTGGTATTTTTTCTTTATCTTTCAATTTCTCTTTCAACGAGTCTTTTTTTTTATTTCATTTTAATTAATAGTTAAAAATGTGGAATAAATAAAATCCTAAGAACATTTTAAAATCAAGCAAGGAAAACAGAAACTTTATTGTTATTTTTTATTCTTCACTCTTCACGTCCAGGATTCCGTCCTGGATCATTAGATAGGAATCCGAAGATAAAGAGAGAAACAAAGAATACCACTACTGTGTAAACAAATAGTTTAAGAGTAAGCATTACACAATCTCCAAGATCATTTTTTTTGGAAAAAAAGATAATAGATTCTCCATTTTTATACCACATACCTTATTTTGACACCACGAAATTATTTTTCTAAATCTATAGAAATAAAAAAGAATTTTCAGAAATTCATTTGTAATATGTAATAAGAGTCAAGTCTTTCATTACCAAAAGCTTTTTCATACCCGCAATTAGATATTGCGGAGGAATCTACTAGGTTCTTTCACTGTAAAAAAGGGTCCGAATGAGGAACTGGGGGGAGCCCAGACTTATTGTGGCGATCCAAGAATTTAATTATTTGAATCGAAGGGTTATACTATAAGACTTATCTGATCTTATGAATTGTTAGAATTTTTTTTTAAGAATAAATCATGAATTTTTCTAGGACCGTATTAAAGATCTCATCGAAAACTTACAGCAGCTTGCCAAACAAAAGCTAAGAGAAAAAAGAGCAAAGGTATTACTGGCATAAAATCTACGATTGGATTCAAAAAAGCATAAGCCTCGGGCAATTTTGAGAAGAAAAAACTACTTGAAGAAAGAGCAGAATTAAGACAAATACAGATCAAACTAAAGATATTAAGCATAACAAACATTTTTTTCTTTGTTCTTGAAGATAATTGTATTTATTTTGATTGAGTTATTAATATGATGAGTTCTTAATATGAGTTATTATAATCTTATTTTTTTTTTTAATTAACCCAATCAAAAATCCTTCAATTCTCAAATCAAAAGAGAATAGACAAAACCATACTTTCATACAATATCTTAATTGAATTGTATGTAATGATCAATAAATGTCGTTTAATTCTCTATCTAAATGTCTCAAAATCCTAGCAACACTCTAATCTATTCTATATAGATTTGGACTAGAATTGACGAAGAACTACTATCAATATTAGTCTTTATTAATGTCGAATAGAAATCAAAAATGGGGCGTGGCCAAGTGGTAAGGCAACGGGTTTTGGTCCCGGTATTCGGAGGTTCGAATCCTTCCGTCCCAGAGCATACCTATTATATTATATATATCATATCAGAATATAGATTTTCTATTTTATATCAGAATAAAAGAAAGATTGCCCTTTTTTAAACAACCTTATTTTTTTTTTTTTTTTAAGAGTAGAATAAGATTGGTTATAATCTGATTTTGCTTTCCTATAATGATTGATTCTTATATGAATTATATCTTTTTCAAAAATAAAAAATCGAATCGTGTTCAAATAACACACAGATGTAATTGAATCTATTTGTATACAGGTAAGAGGGGAGCATAGATTAAATCATATTTCTATTTAATAAGTTAGTTCTTCATAAAATAAAAATACGAGCCATGATTTAATCTGTACTTGTTTTAATTTACATTTATACAAAATAGTAATAGTCTGGAACACTCTAATAGGATTCTTTTTTTATTTAGGATTCATCATATTCATAGAATTGACGCAGTAGATAGGAGTTAAACGTCAATGTAAAATACCAATTTCAATATATGCGGCTGTCTGAATTTCATTAAAAAAAAATCAAGTTACATACGTAACATATGTCTTTTCTTTGAACCCCGTTTTTAAGTATTTTGTGTTTTCTTTTATGAAAAATTGTAAATATATGATATGTACCAATTGAGACAAAGTGTATTCATACATCTTAGTCGCTTTTCCTTAGGAAATAATTGCAGCCGGATTATTGACTCCAAGTCAAATAAACTACGCAGAAAGGGAGCGAAGACTTATATATATGTATTGTTATCGTTCTATTTCTTCTATTTCATTGATTCATTGAAAACTTTATTTTATTTCAATTGAGTTTTGTGACAATAGATTTGTTATCCCTAAATTTTAAATATTTAACTTTACCCTTTAACATAGAATGTTTCTAATTACTTTCAAAGATATTTGTTTAGTCTACCTGATAGGTATGGGGATCTTCTTTTAATTATGATTTATCAAAAAGAATAACAACCCCAAGCCTCTATTCTATCAGTCTTTATCCACCACCTCGTGAAAAACAAAAAGAATTTACATTTTTTTTATGGTTTAATCCGAATATGAATTTTTCTCTATTATTATCAAAATGCAATTTTTACTGTAAAGCCTTATTCAAATAATGTAATGATAGTGAAATAGGAAATTTTTCAATCAATTAAATATTTTTAATAATGTCTTATGAGTCCTTGGTACTCGAAGAAGTGTGAAATTGGTGAATCTATTTTAGCAAGTCACCTCAAGATGCAGATTAAAAAAAAACTTATTTGTCTTATTTATTAGTTCAATTTTTTTATATTCTAATATTTATATTTTCTAAAGAAAAAATAAAATAATATATTAAAAAAATATTTATTATATTTCTATATATTATATGGGGTTAAATTTAATTCGTGCTGATACTTCTTGAGAAATTACCCATTCATAAAAGTATGGATTACTATGTACCGAACGAACCAATGATTATTCATGAGTCCATAATGGAATCAATTACATACTGTTTACAGCAACCTACTAGGAAATGTTATGGTAAAACTTCGTTTAAAACGATGTGGTAAAAAGCAACGTGCGACTTGAGGGATATGGTCGTCTGTGGATTCTTACATCCATCATTTTCTTTTTATATTAATTAGATAGGAATGAGGGTGCTCTTGGCTCGACATCGTTTGTTCTGTTTCACTAGAACCCTCCTTTTTGAGGTCGGGGGTTGGGATGCAAATAGTACATGATCTTAATGGAGCTCGAGTAAAAAAAAGTATTGATTCATTTTTTAAGGGAACGGGTCTAGGGTTAGTGTTAATTAATAAGTTGAAACAGCTTCGTAAGTATATTTTCCATATAAAAATCGAAAGGATCCAATTTTCAAATTTATAAGTAAAACCTCTTGGAATTGGTAAAACTCTTTCGATTAAAAGTGTATCGCGCAGGAATCAAATCGACCATTTGTATGATTTTTTGATAAAAAGAAATCACAAAAAGGGTATGTTGCTGACGTTTTTTGAAACGATTAAAAATCACCGAAGTAATGTCTAAACCCAATGATTCAAAGAAACGATAAAGAATCCTGGAACAAGGAAATACCACTTTCAGTTGTCTCAATAAATAGATTCTAATTAAGAATCAAAATAGATTCTAAAGACAAAAAAGGTGCGTGGTTAGAGATCGCTCAATAAACGAAATACCTAAAGTAAAGGGTTTCCTTGGGTTATTAGCGAGTTATCCAACTTGAGTTATGAGGATGCGAATACAAATGATTTTATTTTCTTTTTCGGATAATAATAAGGAATACTAAAAAGTACTTAACTCATATTTAATTGATTTGATTATTTTATGGATCCATTTGACATTACTAATTAAAAATTTAAAATTCGATCCATAGACATAATTTCGAATTTTCTTGAGCCGTATGAGGAGAAAACCTCTTATACGTTTCTAGGGGGGGTATTATTCATCTACATCTATCCCAATGGGTGGTTTATCGAATCGTTGCAATTGATGCTCGATGCCGAAGAGAAGGAAGAGCTCTTCGGAAAGTGGGCTTTTATGATCCGCTAAAGAATCAAACCTATTTAAATGTTCCTGCTATTCTATATTTACTTGAAAGGGGCGCTCAACCTACGGGAACTGTTCATGATATTTCGAAGAAGGCGGGAGTTTTTATGTAACTTTGCCTTAATCAACAGATTAAATTAAATTCAATTAATGAATAGAACAAAAGAGGGGGCTTATATAACTTTGTATAACCTTTTATATACTACCGCCCCCCCTCTTTTGTTCTATTCATACCTATTTATTATTACTACCAAAAAATGTCTACTACTAAAAAATGTCGTCTTCTATAACGACAAAAATTTATTTTTATTTTAGTGATAGAAATTCATTTAATTTAAGACAGATGAAAAAAGATCAAATGAATAACCGAAGTAGTTGGATTTAGAAATCCAAAATATTTACATTATTGCTAATTCAATACTAGTTGTTTTTTAGTTGAAACTTTCACTTTTTTTATGTTATGAACAAATAAATAAAAAAAAAACAAATGGGATTTAAGATTTATTTTTTTTTTTTACTTATATGGATTAAGTAAACCCAAGCATTGCGATACTTTGCTACGAATATTGATTCTTACGCTTACATCCTTTTGTATCCATGTTTATTATCCATATATAGTTAGTGCCAATTCAATACAAGTCATTAGTTTTTCTTTATTTGTATAATTTATATTTTGTTATATTAATTCAATATTTAATTTTTTTTTTAATTTTAATTTATGGTTCTCCACATTGTGTTCTTTTCTTAAGATTTACATTCATATTGACAACAGTGTATCAAACAAATATAATCCGATCATGAATAAATGTATCTATTTCCCTCTGTTCCATCTATGGACTTGGTTTTTTTATTTTACTTTATTTAAACGACGGATTCGTCGGATTTGCTGGGATACGAGAAGCCTTTATTTATTTATTATTTATTTATTTTATTGAAAAAAAAAAACGGATAAGATAATAATGGATAAGATACGAACTTAATCCATATCCTTATCTTAATCTAGATTCTTATTTTAGAAGTCAGTGTATTTGCATCTAATATGTTCATTATTTTTTTTATGTTCAGAATCGATTAGCAATGTTTTTGCTATTTTACTATTTGGATTTCGGTGTGCAATTAAATCTAATTTTTTATTCCGATTGGATCTACACATTTTTTTTTTTTGGGGGGGGGTTGCTAACTCAACGGTAGAGTACTCGGCTTTTAAGTGCGACTGGCAATTTTTACACATTTGTATGAAGCAACGTCTTCGTCGATACTATCTCTAGAGCTTGTAAAACCGCGACTGATCCTCAAAGGAATGAATGGAAAAAGCAGCATGTCGTATCAATGTGGAATTCCGAGAATATTTTATTCTTAGCGGATCGGTTCAAAACTTTGTTTAAATTCTTGACGAAAAAAAATAAAATTAAATTTTGGGTTAAGTGAATAAATGGATAGAGCCCTATGGCTCCAATTATAGGTAAACAAAAAAAAAAGAAACGAGCTTCTGTTCTTAATTTGAACGATTACCCGATCTAATTAAACGTTAAAAATAGATTAGTCCTTGATGCGGGAAATGCTTTTCCCATAAGTGGATCATCGATTTTTTTTTTAAATCCTAATTATTAGTAGCTATTCTCCATTAGAGTGTGGGGGTAAATGTGTAGAAAAAGCAGTCTATTGATAAAGATAAAAATCCTTTTTTTCCAAAATCAAAAGAGCGATTGGGTTGAACAAATAAAGGATTTCTAACCATCTTGTTATCCTCGAATGAACATAAACCAATTAAATTAGATGGAAAAGGAGAGGCTAAAGAGTCCGTCGATCAGTCTTATCTGGTTCCGGGGTATATATCTATTTATTTCTTACTATAATATCCTGTTTTGACTGTATCGTACTATGTGTCATTTAATAACCCAAAAGAAATCCCTTATCCCCATCTAATTTAAAATGGAGGAATTTCAAGGATATTTAGAACTCGATAGATTTCGGCAACATGACTTCCTATACCCACTTATCTTTCGGGAATATAGTTATGCACTTGCTCATGGTCATGGTTTAAATAGATACATGTTGTTGGAAAATATAGGTTATGATAATAAATCTAGTTTACTGATTGTAAAACGCTTAATTACTACAATGTATCAACTGAATTATTTGATAATTTCTGCTAATGATTCTAAACAAAATCCATTTTTTGGGTACAACAAGAATTTGCATTCTAAAATTCTATCAGAAGGATTTGCAATCATTGTGGAAATTCCATTTTATCTACGATTAATATCTTCTTTAGAAGGGGCAGAAATCGTAAGATTTTACAATTTACGATCCATTCATTCAATATTTCCCTTTTTAGAGGAAAAGTTCCCACATTTAAATTATTCGGCGGATATACTAATACCCTACCCTGCCCATCTGGAAATATTGGTTCAAACCCTTCGTTACCGGGTGAAAGATGCTTCTTATTTGCATTTATTGCGGTTCTTTCTTCATGAGTATTCTAATTGTAACAGTCTTATTATTACAAATAAATCTATTTCCATTTTTTCAAAAAGTAATCCGAGATTTTTTTTATTCCTATATAATTCTTATATATGTGAATACGAATCCAGCTTCCTTTTTCTCCGTAACCAATCTTCTCATTTACGATTAACATCTTCTGGATTCCTTTTTGAACGACTCTGTTTATATAGAAAAATAGAACATTTTGCCGAAGTCTTTGCTAATGATTTTCCGGTCATCCCATGCTTTCTCAAGGATCCTTTCATGCATTATGTTAGATATCAAGGAAAATCAATTCTGGCTTCCAAAGACACACCTCTTCTAATGAATAAATGGAAATCTTACCTTGTCAATTTATGGCAATGTCATTTTGATGTATGGTCTCACGCGGCAAGTATCCGTATAAACCAATTATCCAAGCATTCCCTCGATTTTTTGAGTTACTTTTCAAGTGTTCGACGAAATCCTGCAGTGGTGCGGAATCAAATGCTAGAAAATTCATTTCTACTAAATAATGCTCCCAATAAACTCGATACAATAGTTCCAATTATTCCTCTGATTGGATCATTGGCTAAAGCGAAATTTTGTAACGCAGTAGGGCATCCAATT